AATAGAAATTAATAAGATTCATAGTATTCTTCTTCCTGATACTGATTACCAAGAGTTTGAACAGAAAATAGACCGATTTGATAAAAAAACTTTTTCAACGGAAAATCGTCATTTATTTACTTTAATCAGTAAATTTGATAGAGAATCGGGGTCGAGTTTAAATTGGAAGGGACTCTCTTTATTTTCAGAAAAAGAACAAGGAAGGATTGGTTCAGAAAAAAGAGCCCCATTTTACAAATTTTTATTGAATACAATTCTAACTAGCCCTAATGGTCAAAAAACAAAACAAAAATTTGTAATAAAAGAAATCAGTAAAAAAGTCCCTCGATGGTCATACAAACTTATTACCGAGTTGGCATTCCTGTCAGGCGCAGCTCACGAAGGCCTACCATTGGATTATCATATACGTTCAAGAAAAAGGGATCGTGTAATAATTTATAGGCCTACCAAACGTAGTCGCAAAGCAGGTGTCAAAAACTGGGTGTCTATTAGAAACTATTCGGAAGAATCAGATTTTCGGCGAGAATTCATCAAAGGTTCTATGCGTGCTCAAAGGCGTAAAACTGTTATTTCGAAATTGTTTCAAGCAAATGCGCATTCCCCTCTTTTTTTAGACAGAATAAAAAAATCCCCCCCCTTTTTTTTTAATATCCCTGAACAGATGAAATTTCTTTTTAGAAATTGGATGGGTAAAGGAGCAGAATTTAAAGATTATACAGAAGAACAAAAAAAAAGACAAAAGGAAGAAGGGGAGAACAACATAAAGGAAAAACCGTGGATAAAAATCGCGGAAGCCTGGGATTTCGTTCCATATCCCCAAGCAACAAGAAGTTTAATATTAATAATTCAATCGATTTTTAGAAAATATATTTTATTACCTTCATTGATAATAGTTAAAAATATTGGGCGTATCTTAGTATCCCAACCCCCCGAGTGGGCTGAGGATTTCGATGAGTGGAATAGAGAAAAGCATATTATATGTACCTATAATGGTGTTCAATTATCAGAACTAGAACTTCCCAGAAATTGGTTTAAAGAGGGTATTCAGATAAAAATAGTATTTCCTTTCTATTTGAAACCTTGGCACAGATCTAAGTTGAGGCCTTCTTTTTCTTCTTATAAAGATCTAAAGAAAGAACAACAAAAGTCTTTTTTTTTAACGGCTTGGGGAACGCAAACAAACCTTCCTTTTGGTTCTGCCCCCCCAAAACCTTCCTTTTTTAAGCCTATTTTTAAAGAACTAAAAAAAGAAATTCGAAAAACGAAAAAGAATCATTTTCAAGTTCTAAGAGTTTTAAAAGAACGAACAAAAAATTTTCTACAAGACTCAAAAGAACCAAAAAAGGGGGTTATCAAAAACGTTTTATTTCTGTTTATAAAAAGAATAAAAAAAGAACTCTTAAAAGTAAATCCAATTCGATTATTTAGATTGATAAAAGTGTATGAATCCAGCGAAACTAACAAAAAAAAAGATTCTATAATCAGGAACCAGACAATTCACGACTCGTTTAGAAAAATTCAATCTACAGATAATACAAATTATTCACTGAGAGAAAAAAAAATTACAAATCTGACTGATAGAACAAGCATAATCATAAATAAAACAAAGAGTCTTACGAAAGAAAAAAACAGTAACGCCCAGAAAAAAAGTAGTCCTAACAAAACAAGTTATAATGTAAAAATAAAAAGAAGAAGCACTCGCTTAATCTGTAAATTCGATTTTTTTCTAAAAATTTTCATTAAAAGAATATACATAGATATCTTTCTATGTATCATTAATATTGCCAGAATTCCTACACAACTCGTTCTTGAATCAAAAAATTTTTGTTTTGATAAATACATTTTATACAAGAATAAAACAAACCAAGAAATAAAAAATAAAAAAAACAAAAAAGAAATTCACTTTATTTCGACTCTAAAAAGGGCACTTTGCTATATTAAGAATAGTAAGAGGAATTCACATCTTTTTTTTGACTTATCCTTCTTATCACAAGCATATGTATTTTACAAATTATCACAAACCCGAGTTATTAATTTGTATAAGTTAAGATCTATTCTTGACTATCCGGGAACATCTTTTTTTCTTAAGACTGCAATAAAAAATTCTTTTGTAACACAAGGAATATTTCATTCCGAATTAAGACATACGAAACTTCCAAGTTCTGAAACGAATCAATGGAAAAACTGGTTAAGAGGTCATTATCAATACAATTTATCTCAGATTAGATGGTATGGATTAATACCACAAAAATGGCGAACTACAATCAATGAAGGTGGTATGACCCAAAATAACGATTTAACAAAACGGAATTCATATGAAAAAGGCCAATTACTTTATCACAAAAAACAAAAAGATTTTAAAGTATATCCATTACCAAACCAAAAAGATAATTTTTTAAAATACTATATATATGATCTTTTATCATATAAATCTATTAATTATGAAATGAAGAAGGCCTCATATATTATTTATGGATCACCATCAGAATTAAATAACAACCAAAGGATTACTTTAAATTACAACAATTATAAACAAAAATTCTTTGAAAGTCTGGAGGAAATTCCTACCAATAATTATCTAGAAAAGGGTGATATTATGTATATGCAAAAAAATCCAGATAGAAAATATTTTGATTGGAAAATTCTCAATTTTTTTCTAAGACAAAAAATAGATATTGAGGCCTGGACCAAAATGGATTATAACACTAATATAAATACTAAGATTGGAAGTAAGAATTACCAAAAAATTGATAAAATGGATAAAAAAGATCTTTTTTATCTGACGATTCATCAAAATTCAAAAAAAAATCCGCTCAATGACAAGAAACTTTTTCTTGATTGGATGGAAGTGAATGAAGAAATCCTAAACCCCATATCGACGAATCTTAAACTTCCGTTCTTCCCAGAATTTGTGCCACTTTATAATGTATACAAAATAAAACCATGGATTATACCAAGCAAATTACTTTTTTTAAATTTGAATAAAAAGAAAAACATCAATGAAAAGCAAAAATGGAATTTTTTTAGACCATCGAATGAAAAAAGATATTTTGAATTAATGAATCGCAATCAAGAAGAAAAAGAACCCGCAGGCCGAAGAGGTCTTAGATCATATGCACAAAACCGAGGTAAAACGAAAAAACAATACAAGATCCGGAATAAGATGAGACCAGAAATGATTTTCTTACGGAAACACTATTTGCTTTTTCAATGGATAATAGACGATGGTTTAATTCCGAATTTAACTGAAAGAATGATCAATAATATCAAGATATATTGTTACTTGCTTGGACTGAGAAATCCAAGAGATACTACTATATCGTCTATTCAAAGGAAAGAAATAAATTTGGATATAATGGTGATTCGGAAGAAATTGACTCCTATAGAATTGAATAAAAGGGGGATATTTTTTATCGAGCCCATTCGTTTGTCTGTAAAAAACGACGAATACTTTATTATGTATCAAACCGTAGGTATCTCGTTGGTTCATAAGAGTAAGTACCAAACTCCTCAAAGATATCGAGAACAAAGATATATCGATAAGAATAAATTGGATGAATCTATCCCAAGATATCAAAGAATAACTCGAAATAGAGACAAAAAAGATGATGATTTTATTGTTCCTGAAAAGATTTTATCGTCTAGACGTCGTAGAGAATTGAGAATTCTAATTTCTTGCAATTCAAAGAATATAAATAGTGTGGATAGAAATCGAGTATTTTGTAACAAGAAGAACATAAAAAGTGGTAATCCTTTTTTGGATCAAAGTAGACATCTTGATAGAGATAAAAACGAATTAATTCAATTACAGTTATTTCTTTGGCCTAATTATCGATTAGAAGACTTAGCTTGTATGAATCGATATTGGTTTGATACCAATAATGGAAACCGTTTTAGTATGTTAAGAATATATCCACAATTTAAAATAGGTTGATGGTACATTTTTCCTATATATTCTGTACCATATAGAAAAGCAAACAGATGCACATATGCCCTGTCTTACATCCCAGTCTAATATAGATCGATATTTTATTTAATACTAAGTCAATGACGTATCAATTTGTTTGGATAAAATCTATAAAATAAACGAATCAACGGAATCTTCCTAATTTAAGGTCTAAATTATTCGACGTTGTGAGTGTAAAAACGTACCATCCCCTTTTTTATCCCTGTCCAAATCAAATTCAAATTTTGATTAATAAAATCGGGAGTCCATAAAGAAATTCAAATTCTTGTGTATACTAACTACGACATTAAAATGACTGATATTTTTATTACTGATCGATACAATCAAATATATCTATGTAAATAAAAGGGTAGGAGGAGCTTTTTTATGATAAAAAATCCATTCAGTGTAATTATTTTGAAAGAGGAAAACGAAGACAACAAGGGGTCTGTTGAATATCAAGTAGTGAGTTTCACCAATAGGATACGGAGACTTACTTCACATCTGGAATTGCACAAAAAAGACTATTTATCTCAGAGAGGTCTGCGTAAAATTCTAGGAAAACGTCAACGGCTGCTGGCCTATTTGTCAAAAAAAAATAGAGTACGTTATAAAGAATTAATCGGCCGGTTGGAGATTCGAGAAACAAAAAATCATTAATTTGAAGAGTCGTTTTGAGTTTGATCTTCCATTTTGATAAACTTCTTTTCGCTTTCAGCAATTCATGGAAGAATGAATCGAGAAAAAACCTATGACTGCACCAGCTACACGAAATGACCTTATGATAGTCAATATGGGCCCTCAGCACCCATCAATGCACGGTGTTCTTCGACTCATTGTTACTCTAGATGGTGAAGATGTTATTGACTGTGAACCGATATTGGGTTATTTACATAGAGGGATGGAAAAAATTGCGGAAAACCGAACAATTATACAATATTTACCTTATGTAACACGTTGGGATTATTTAGCTACTATGTTCACCGAAGCAATAACTGTAAATGCACCAGAGCAGTTAGGCAATATTCAAGTGCCTAAAAGGGCCAGCTATGTC